GACGTAATAAATTGAAAAAAAAAAGTTCTGCTACATCTGGAAAACCGAAACCAAGACTAGGAATTTTTGACGAACAGGATCAAAAATCATTACTCTTTCGACACAAGAAAAGGAATTTTCTACACTCTTTTCTTGTGTCGAAGACTAGGAAGACGAATAATGCCTCCTTAAATTGTTTGTTCCCCACATTTCTAATTTCTAGTTCGTTCTATTTGCCGCTTGCTTATCTATCCCAATTTTATTTTAAATTGAATAAAATGGATATCTTTTAGACCATTGAAATCTGGCAATAGTAACATAGTTGTACCAATTCAATTTGGCTAAAAAAAAACCAAGAAAGAGGTGGTAAAGTCATAAAGTCAAATAAAATAGTCTTCCTCAAACAAAAATCTACCTATTCTATTATGACTAGGAATGCGGTACAGGGGATTTAACGAAGCTTGTGGAAAAAGAGCAAGTGAATAAAAGGTTTTCAGAATGTCATTTTTTTTTATCATACATAATTGACAAAAGAATAATTTTGTTCTTTTTACGAACCTTATGTCGATAAATCCGGGAGTCTAGAAATTCATTTCGGCCAATTGAACCTTCTCGAACTGTTTCTTTTTAAGAACCAAAAAGATTTGTGCCAAAATAACAGATCCCAAGAAGAACAAAAGACCTTGGACACGTAATGGATCTTGAAGTACTATTTCGGCATCTCCCTGTCCAAATCCACCCACATTAGGATTACTCGTTAATGGTTGATCAAATTTTATAGATTCACCCTCTGAAACAAGAAGTTCTGGTCCTGGAGGGATAATATCAACCACTTGACGTCCATCCAATGGATCTGTTATGGTTATTTCATATCCCCCTTTTTCTTTTCGTATGATTTTACTTACTATACCCGCTCCCGTAGCATTATAAACTGTATTGTTACTCTTGCTTCCGTCGGGATAAATCTGACCCCTTCCCCTATTTCCTCCTACGTATATAGGATATTTTAAGAAGTGAAAATCTTTCTTAGTAGCGGGGTCGGGGGAAAGGATAGGAAAAGTGATTTCACTATATTTCTGACCAGGTACAGGCCCTATCACAAGAATATTTGTTTTATTGGGGCGATAACTCTGAAAAGATAAATTCCCTATCTTTTCTTTCATCTCGGGAGAAATACGATCGGAAGGGGCTAATTCAAACCCCTCCGGTAAAATAAGAACAGCCCCTACATTCAAACCACCCTTTTTACCATTAGCAAGAACTTGTTTCACTTGCTTATCATAAGGGATTCGAACAACTGCTTCAAATACAGTATCAGGAAGTACCGCTTGGGGAACCTCAATATCCACGGGCTTATTAGCTAAATGGCAATTGGCACATACAATACGCCCAGTCGCTTCTCGTGGATTTTCATAACCCTGCTGCGCAAAAATGGGATATGCACTTGAAATGGATGGGCGAGTGATGATATATATCATGAGCGATACGGAAATAAATCGAGTAATCTGTTCCTTTATCCAAGAAAAAGTATTTCTAGTTTGCATGGCCTACTCATTGATCCAAAAATTTCTACAATAAATTGGGTAGGTTACTAGTATAGTTCCCTATCCACGATTCTGCTATTTACTGGAAGTATTTTACTGGAATACTTTAGGATGAAAATCACCCGGATAGAATGTTTTTAATACTTATGTAGAACTACATAGTAAGAAACATTCTAAGTGGATTAGATTCATATTGGTGAATCATTTATCAATCATTCATTGAATGATAAATAACTACAAGTGACGGAGATACACGATTTAAATAACGGAAAATCCAATATTTAAAAATAGTATCGAGAACAACTGGAAAGGTGGAAACAAGACCAGATATAATTTGATCATTATGAATAAATCCAAAATCTTTGTAGACAGAACCAATCATTAGTTCCCAACCGTGGGGTGAATGAAATCCGATACATAAATCGGTTAATAAAAGAATCAAAAAAGCTTTTACTGTATCACTTAAATTATATAGGAATTCCTGAGCCCAAGAGTTAAGAATAACAAGTTGTTCATTACCTAAAATAGAATAACCACTTAGAATAACAAAACAGATTAGATTTGTCGAAAGGTGTAAAATCGTATGGATACGAGCCTCATTGTGTATCTTGATTAATTGGATCGTTTCTTTGTGCATTTCTATAGGAAGCTTTTGTAGATATATCTCGGAGTATTCCTTAATCATTTCGTCCAAGACGAGGATTTCCTCTAATTCTATGAACTTTTCTAGAATACTTTTTTCTTGAATATCATTCAAAAAAATTTCGGATCGACCGGTATTCGCCCAATTAGTAATCCAAGATTCCATACTTTTAGTCAATGAAAGAGAAATCCACCAGGGCAAAAATAATATCGATGCAAGATACAAAAAGGGAGGGAATGCTTTCTTTTTCTTTTTTGCCATTTTTCACCTGTGAAATTTTAATTTACCCACTTCATTCGTCCACGAATATTTCTTTCAAACATGAGTTATAGACAAAGTATCAACTCTATGAATCCATTTTATTTGCGATTTTGTTTGAATCTAGAATGAATACCAAAATAGATTAAGACTCTACTTCGAATTTAACTGAAGAAATAATCAAAAATATTGTTTCCAGATATCTCAATTCATTAAATTCCAAACAAGTGTCTCCTTTCAATGAATGACCGAAAGAAGTACTTTAAAGAATGAATATTATTGAGATTTTGAGACGAAAGAATTACTTTTCAATAAAATCAATAAAAATATCCAATATTTGGAAAAAATTCCAACGGTTCCCCATAGCCAATAATAGAATAATTGGGGGAAAAAAGATACAACAAAAATGAGCGACAAAACAAGACAGAAATGGGTCCAGTTATCATTTTTAAGAAAACCCATGATTGTTTAGTAAGGAACACAAACCAAAGGATAAAAAAAAGGTCGATTGATAAAAAGGAAATAATTGACAAGATTTATTTGCATATAAAGTATCACTTCCAACAAACATTGGAAAAAAAGAAAGAGAAATCTCTTTCTTTTGAAACTTTAGTTAGGTTATAGAAAAACAGGATTCTTTCATCTTTGCCTCCTGCTGAGAAAGCATTCCTCAGTTCCTTTTCTCAAAAGACTTCAATTGGTACGCGCAAGAAATAGGCCAATTCTGCGGCTTTTTGTTCAATTTCTCGTGGAGTCAAATTCTCATCAGTACGGGTCAACGGAATAGCCCCCCGGCCTCTGATGTCCATATAAAGGACACGACGAGCATAAATCCCCTCTTTAACTTCTATTCTAACGGATTGAATATCTTTTATACGGAATCGAAGGAATATGCGACGATTTTTTCCAGGAAATCCCCAACGAAAAATACACACCATTCCTTCCTTTCTATCGAAAAGATCATAACCACTACCTACATTCCAGGAAATTGTACACCACAAATAGGAACTAATAAAGAGACCCGCGATACCGTAGAAAGACATTACGATACCTTGTGGAAAAAAAATAATTTGCTGAGACGGAACAAAAGATATCAAATTTCTACCAAGATAACTGGAAGTTCCAACTAATAAGAATCCTAATGAACCTAAAAAAACGATAACGGCCCAGCAAAAATTACTTAGTTTTCGAGATCCCGTTATAAGTTCTATCCATATATGTTCTGATCGCCAACTCATACTTGATCCGATTGCATTTTATTAGAATTGAGAGAATACCCCAAATTATTTTGACTGTACTTTTTTTGTTTCCGAAGGAACTCTCATCAACTAGCACTAGTTTTATGTGAACTAGCACTAGTTTGATGTGAACCTTTAGGAGTAATTCATCAAATTGGTTAGATCTAAAATAATAACATCCCCTTCATATGGTCCCAATATACATATTGATATACATATAGCTCCACCAACTTTACATTTTAGGCCTCCAGTGATCCTGATCTATTTGAAACTAGCTAGAATTCATTTACCCATAGATCGTTTTCTGCAAGCAGAAGAGCTTTTTCCTCTATGTTCGGCGGAAATAACATGTTATACCATATTTCCCGAAATAAATATCTGTGTTATGCTACAAGTCTAAGTTTCAAAAAAAACGGATAAGAGAAGATTGGGTCCCCTCAGATCTAAACAATCTTGTTTTTTTGAACATGAAGAAATAAAGAAGCCATTGCAATTGCCGGAAATACTAGGCCTACTAAAGGCACAAAAATAGAGGGAAAATTGAAAGTTGTCATACAAAGGGTACCTCGATTTACTATTTGTACCTGTTTATTTTTTTTTTAATATCATATTTTATACTAATACTAATTATAATTAAGAATTGTAATTATTAGGAATTCGTAGTTATTAGTTATTATTAATTAATTCAATTAATTAATTCTTAATAGAGATCTAAGTATCTATATATCTAAGTGAGTATATAGAATAAGTCCAAGGAATGTAGAACTAAATAAATGGACTTATTCATCTTTTTCCATGAAAGATACGTATGATAATCAACTTTATTATTTTTCTGCATTTCTTTGTGTTTTATTCTTGTCTTCAAATTTAATAAACAAAGAGTTTCTTACAAATTCTCGAAAGATTCGTTCGAATGCGACACAATGGGGATTTTTAGTGAAAATGGGATTAAGGAAAAAAGGCGTGGAGCTTAAATAACTCACTTAGAACACTTTTTAAAAGATTACGCGGTACGATTAGGTCGAACAAGCCCTTCTGGAATAAATATTCAGCTGCTTGGGCACCTTCGGGTACTGTTTTATTCAATGTTTGTTCAATTACTCTTTTACCCGCAAATGCAATGTAGGAATTGGGTTCGGCAATAATCAGATCTCCCAACATACCAAAACTAGCTGTTACCCCACCAGTAGTAGGAGATGTAAGGATTGATACATAAAATAACTTTTTATTTGCTTGATAATCATATAAGGCAGACGATATTTTAGCCATTTGCATCAAGCTGAAACTTCCTTCTTGCATGCGCGCCCCCCCCGAAGAGCACACTATAATAAGAGGTAG